GCTGTCGTAGCTTAAATCAAAGCATAACACTGAAGATGTTAAGATGGGCTCTAGTAAAGCCTCGAAAGCATAAAGGCTTGGTCCTGGCTTTCCTATCAGCTTTAGCCAAATTTACACATGCAAGTATCCGCACCCCCGTGAGAATGCCCTACAGTCCCCTGCTTGGGAACAAGGAGCTGGTATCAGGCACATCTTTATGATCAGCCCACGACACCTTGCTTAGCCACACCCTCAAGGGAATCCAGCAGTGATAAACATTAAGCCAATAAGTGTAAACTTGACTTAGTTATGGCTAAAAGGGCCGGTAAAACTCGTGCCAGCTACCGCGGTTATACGAGAGGCCCAAGTTGATAAGCATCGGCGTAAAGAGTGGTTAAGGTTAAGTAAACACTAAAGCTGAACGCTTACAAGGCTGTTATACGCACCCGAAAGTAAGAAGTACAACCACGAAAGTGGCTTTATTACACCTGAACCCACGAAAGCCAAGGCACAAACTGGGATTAGATACCCCACTATGCTTTAGCCCTAAACATTGATAGTTTTTTACACCTACTATCCGCCTGGGAACTACGAGCAACAGCTTAAAACCCAAAGGACTTGGCGGTGCTTTAGACCCACCTAGAGGAGCCTGTTCTGAAACCGATAACCCCCGTTCAACCTCACCTTTTCTTGTTCTCCCCGCCTATATACCGCCGTCGTCAGCTTACCCTATGAAGGCCCCTTAGTAAGCACAATTGGTACAACCCAAAACGTCAGGTCGAGGTGTAGCGTATGGAAAGGGAAGAAATGGGCTACATTCCTTAATTACAGGGAATTACGAAAAATATTACTGAAACGTGTATCTAGAAGGAGGATTTAGCAGTAAGCAGAAAATAGAGCGTTCCGCTGAAACTGGCCCTGAAGCGCGCACACACCGCCCGTCACTCTCCCCAAACGCACCCACGCAATTTAACTTAAAACCTTTTAACAGCAAAGGGGAGGCAAGTCGTAACATGGTAAGTGTACCGGAAGGTGCACTTGGCAAAACCAGGGCATAGTTCAATGATAGAACTTCTCTTTTACACTGAGATGGTACTCGTTAAAATCGAGTTGCCCTGATACTGACCCGCTAGCCCGACCTTAACCAAAAACAACAAGACAAATTAACTAAACCCAAAAACACCAACACCCACACAACAAATCATTTTTCCCCCCTAGTATGGGCGACAGAAAAGGAATCTACGGAGCGATAGAGAAAGTACCGCAAGGGAATGCTGAAAAACAAATGAAATAAACAAGTGAAGCCTAAAAAAGCAGAGATAACACCTCGTACCTTTTGCATCATGATTTAGCCAGTGAAACCCAAGCAAAGAGCACTTTAGTTTGACAACCCGAAACTAAGTGAGCTACTCCAAGACAGCCTAGTAATAGGGCGAACCCGTCTCTGTGGCAAAAGAGTGGGAAGAGCTTCGAGTAGAGGTGACAGACCTACCGAACTTAGTAATAGCTGGTTGCCCGCAAACTGGATAGAAGTTCAGCCTCCCGGCTTCTCCCTTCACACAAATTATAACATTTTAACAGATTAATAAGAAACCGAGAGAGTTAGTCAAAGGGGGTACAGCCCCTTTGAAACAAGATACAACTTTATGTAGGAGGAAAAAGATCAAAATCAACCCAAGGCAGTATGTTACGGTGGGCCTAAGAGCAGCCATCCCGACAAAAAGCGTTAAAGCTCAGACACACTACCTTTCTAAACCCCAAGTCTCGATTATCTATTCTTACTCCCCTTATCCTACCGGGCCGCCCCATGCAAACATGGGGGTGATCCTGCTAAAATGAGTATATAAGAGAGCTTGACGTCTCTCTCCTAGCATATGTGTAAATCGGAAACGGACAACCCACCGAAACTTAACGGACCCAAAAATAGAGGGAACTGAACCACAAATTTAAACAACCAGAAAAACACCCAAACGAACAACCGTTACCCCTACACAGGCATGCCCTTAAGGAAAGACTAAAAGAAAGAGAAGGAACTCGGCAAACACACTCAGCCTCGCCTGTTTACCAAAAACATCGCCTCTTGCTAAACCAAAAGTATAAGAGGTCCCGCCTGCCCTGTGACTATATGTTTAACGGCCGCGGTATTTTGACCGTGCGAAGGTAGCGCAATCACTTGTCTTTTAAATGGAGACCTGTATGAATGGCATAACGAGGGCTTGACTGTCTCCTCTTTCAAGTCAATGAAATTGATCTCCCCGTGAAGAAGCGGGGATAGGCACATAAGACGAGAAGACCCTATGGAGCTTTAGACACCAAGGTAGATTATAGTCCATAATCCTAATTAAAAAGGATATAAATTGATTAAACCCTGCCCCTATGTCTTTGGTTGGGGCGACCGCGGAGAAACAAAAAACCCCCGCACGGACCGAACGTATATCAACGTTTACAACTGAGAGCTACAGCTCTAACTAACAGAACTTCTGACCTATCAGATCCGGCAATGCCGATCAATGAACCGAGTTACCCTAGGGATAACAGCGCAATCCCCTCTTAGAGTCCATATCGACGAGGGGGTTTACGACCTCGATGTTGGATCAGGACATCCTAATGGTGCAGCCGCTATTAAGGGTTCGTTTGTTCAACGATTAAAGTCCTACGTGATCTGAGTTCAGACCGGAGAAATCCAGGTCGGTTTCTATCTATGATACGACCTTTTCTAGTACGAAAGGACCGAAAAGAGGAGGCCCATGCCCAAAGCATGCCTCACCCTGACCTGATGAAATCAGCTCAAACAGGCAAAGGGGCGTCAACCCTCTATGTCTGAGAAAACGACATGTTGGAGTGGCAGAGCCCGGACAATTGCAAAAGATCTAAGCCCTTTATACAGAGGTTCAAGTCCTCTCTCCAACTATGATCTCAACACTTTTCACCCACATCATTAATCCTCTAGCCTATATTGTACCCGTACTCCTAGCAGTTGCTTTCCTCACACTAGTCGAACGAAAAGTCTTAGGATATATACAATTCCGAAAAGGTCCTAACATTGTAGGACCCTACGGCCTACTTCAACCTATCGCAGACGGTGTTAAACTATTTACCAAAGAACCAGTCCGACCTTCAACCGCCTCCCCCATCTTATTTCTCCTAGCCCCGATACTTGCCCTCACCCTAGCCCTTACCCTGTGAGCCCCCCTTCCAATGCCCTTCCCCATCCTAGACTTAAACCTAGGCATTCTTTTTATTCTAGCCCTCTCAAGCCTAGCAGTATATTCTATTCTAGGCTCAGGCTGAGCATCCAATTCAAAATATGCCTTAATCGGAGCCCTACGGGCTGTAGCACAAACCATCTCCTACGAAGTCAGCCTAGGCCTAATCCTCCTAAACGCTATTATCTTCACCGGAGGATTTACCCTGCAAACCTTTAACATTGCCCAAGAAGCAGTCTGACTACTACTACCAGCCTGACCCTTAGCCGCAATATGATACATTTCCACTTTAGCAGAAACTAATCGAGCACCCTTCGACCTAACCGAAGGTGAATCAGAATTAGTCTCAGGTTTCAACGTAGAGTACGCAGGAGGTCCTTTCGCCCTATTCTTTCTCGCAGAATATGCAAACATCCTACTAATAAACACACTTTCCGCTACCTTATTCCTAGGAGCCTCACACGTCCCCTCCATTCCTGAATTCACGGCTATAAACCTGATAACAAAAGCAGCCCTTCTTTCTGTACTCTTCCTATGAGTCCGAGCCTCCTACCCACGATTCCGCTACGACCAACTAATGCACCTAATCTGAAAAAACTTCCTTCCGCTAACACTAGCCCTGGTTATCTGACACCTTGCACTTCCAATTGCATTCGCTGGACTACCACCTCAAGTGTAAACTAACGGAACTGTGCCTGAAGCAAAGGGCCACTTTGATAGAGTGAATAATGAGGGTTAAAGCCCCTCCAGCTCCTAGAAAGAAGGGACTCGAACCCTATCTGAAGAGATCAAAACTCTTAGTGCTTCCATTACACCACTTCCTAAGTAAGGTCAGCTAAGTAAGCTTTTGGGCCCATACCCCGAACATGTAGGTTAAAATCCTGCCTTTACTAATGAACCCATACATTATAGCCACCCTACTACTTGGCCTTGGCTTAGGGACCACAATTACATTCGCAAGCTCCCACTGACTCCTAGCCTGAATAGGACTAGAAATTAATACCCTAGCCATCATCCCCCTTATAGCCCAACAACACCACCCCCGAGCAGTCGAGGCATCCACCAAATACTTTCTAACCCAAGCAACCGGGGCAGCAACATTACTATTTGCCAGCACCACTAATGCCTGACTTACTGGCCAATGAGATATTCAACAAATATCCCACCCCATCGCAACCACAATAGTTATCCTAGCCCTTTCCTTAAAAGTTGGCCTCGCCCCACTACACACATGGCTACCCGAAGTACTTCAAGGATTAGACCTAACAACGGGACTTATTTTATCCACCTGACAAAAACTGGCCCCCTTCGCCCTACTCATTCAAATTCAACCCGCCAGCCCAACCATCCTCATTGTACTTGGCATCACCTCCACCCTTGTAGGAGGCTGAGGAGGCCTTAACCAAACACAACTACGAAAAATCCTAGCCTACTCCTCTACCGCCCACTTAGGCTGAATGATCCTCATCCTACAATTCTCCCCCTCACTAACCATACTAACCCTCCTTACATATTTAATCATAACATCTTCAACATTCCTTGTATTCAAATTAAATAAAGCTACAAATATTAACATACTCGCTACTTCCTGAGCAAAAGCCCCCGCCCTCACATGCCTCGTCCCCCTCATCCTTCTATCATTGGGGGGCCTCCCTCCCCTAACAGGGTTTATGCCAAAATGATTAATTCTTCAAGAGCTAGCCAAACAAGACCTAGCACCAGCCGCCACGCTAGCAGCACTAACCGCCCTATTAAGCCTTTACTTCTACCTACGATTAACCTACGCAATAACACTTACGATGTCCCCCAACAACGTGACAGGAACAGCCCCTTGACGTCTCCCATCCTCCCAACTTACACTTCCCCTCGCTACTACCACAATAGCAACCATTGCCCTCCTTCCCCTCACCCCTACTATAATCGCACTGCTCACACTATAAGGGGCTTAGGATAGTACCAGACCAAGAGCCTTCAAAGCCCTAAGCGGGAGTGAAAATCTCCCAGCCCCTGATAAGACTTGCAGGACATTAACCCACATCTCCTGTATGCAAAACAGACACTTTAATTAAGCTAAAGCCTTCTAGATAGGCAGGCCTCGATCCTACAAACTCTTAGTTAACAGCTAAGCGCTCAAACCAGCGAGCATCCATCTAACTTTCCCCCGCCTAATAATACAACTAATAGGCGGGGGAAAGCCCCGGCAGACGTCTAATCCGCTTCTTCAGATTTGCAATCTAATATGTAAATACACCTCGGAGCTTGGTAAGAAGAGGGATTAAACCTCTGTCTATGGGGCTACAATCCACCGCTTAAACACTCAGCCATCCTACCTGTGGCCATCACACGTTGATTTTTCTCGACTAATCACAAAGACATTGGCACCCTTTATCTAGTATTTGGTGCCTGAGCCGGTATAGTAGGAACAGCTCTCAGCCTATTAATCCGGGCTGAGCTAAGCCAACCAGGTGCTTTACTCGGCGATGATCAAATCTACAATGTAATTGTTACGGCACATGCTTTCGTAATAATTTTCTTTATAGTAATACCAATTATGATTGGTGGGTTCGGAAACTGACTTATCCCATTAATAATCGGTGCTCCCGATATGGCATTCCCCCGAATGAATAATATGAGCTTTTGACTCCTCCCCCCATCCTTCCTACTTCTGCTAGCCTCCTCTGGAGTAGAAGCTGGTGCTGGTACTGGCTGAACGGTGTATCCACCTTTAGCCGGTAACCTAGCCCATGCAGGTGCCTCCGTTGATCTAACTATCTTTTCCCTACATTTAGCAGGTATCTCATCAATTTTAGGGGCTATTAACTTTATTACTACTATTATTAACATAAAACCACCTGCCATCTCTCAATACCAAACACCCTTATTTGTTTGAGCTGTACTCATCACAGCCGTCCTTCTTCTACTTTCCCTTCCTGTCCTTGCCGCTGGTATTACAATACTCCTAACAGATCGAAATCTTAATACCACCTTCTTCGATCCTGCTGGCGGAGGAGACCCAATCCTTTACCAACATCTGTTCTGGTTCTTTGGACACCCGGAAGTATACATTCTTATTCTTCCAGGTTTCGGAATAATTTCCCACATTGTTGCATATTATTCTGGTAAAAAAGAACCATTTGGTTACATAGGAATGGTGTGGGCTATAATAGCAATCGGCCTACTAGGCTTTATTGTATGAGCTCATCATATGTTTACAGTTGGAATGGATGTAGACACACGTGCTTACTTTACATCTGCTACTATGATTATCGCAATCCCAACTGGTGTAAAAGTCTTTAGCTGATTAGCAACTCTCCACGGAGGTTCAATTAAATGAGAAACCCCTCTTCTATGGGCCCTTGGCTTTATTTTCCTTTTCACAGTAGGGGGCTTAACAGGTATTGTCCTGGCTAATTCATCCCTGGACATTGTGCTGCATGACACATACTACGTAGTTGCCCACTTCCACTACGTACTTTCCATAGGAGCTGTCTTCGCCATCGTAGCTGCCTTCGTACACTGATTCCCACTCTTTACAGGGTACACCCTTCACAGCACTTGAACAAAAATTCACTTTGGTATCATGTTTGTAGGAGTCAATTTAACCTTCTTCCCCCAACACTTCCTAGGTCTAGCTGGTATACCTCGTCGATACTCAGACTACCCAGACGCTTACACCCTGTGAAATACGGTTTCCTCTATTGGTTCAATGATTTCACTCGTAGCAGTAATCATATTCCTATTTATTATCTGAGAAGCATTCGCTGCCAAACGTGAAGTCCTAGCAGTAGCACTAACCACAACCAACGTAGAATGACTACACGGCTGCCCTCCACCTTATCACACATTTGAAGAGCCCGCATTTGTTCAAGTTCAATCAAGCTAGCGAGAAAGGGAGGAGTTGAACCCCCGTATGTTGGTTTCAAGCCAACCACATCACCGTTCTGTCACTTTCTTTAAAAGACACTAGTAAAACCAGCTATTACATCACCTTGTCGAGGCGAAATTGTGGGTTAAACCCCCGCGTGTCTTAACTAATCAATGGCACATCCCGCACAACTAGGTTTACAAGACGCAGCTTCACCAGTAATGGAAGAACTAATTCATTTCCATGACCACGCATTAATAATTGTTTTTCTTATCAGCACACTAGTTCTTTACATTATTGTCGCTATGGTCTCCACCAAGCTAACTAACAAATACATCCTAGACTCCCAGGAAATCGAAATTATTTGAACAATTCTCCCCGCAGTAATCCTTATTCTTATTGCACTACCCTCTCTTCGTATTCTTTACCTAATGGACGAAATCAACGACCCACATATTACAATCAAAGCCATGGGTCACCAATGATACTGAAGCTATGAATATACCGACTATGAAGATCTAGGGTTTGATTCATACATGATCCCCACACAAGACTTAACCCCCGGCCAATTCCGCCTACTAGAAGCCGATCACCGAATAGTAGTACCATTAGACTCTCCAGTACGAGTACTTGTATCTGCTGAAGATGTCCTTCACTCATGAGCAGTGCCAGCCCTTGGAATCAAAATAGACGCAGTCCCTGGCCGCCTAAATCAAACAGCCTTCGTCACATCTCGCCCAGGGGTATTCTATGGACAATGCTCCGAAATTTGCGGTGCAAACCACAGCTTTATGCCTATCGTAGTTGAAGTCGTCCCCCTAGAACACTTTGAAAACTGGTCATCCCTAATACTTCAAGATGCCTCGCTAAGAAGCTAAATAGGACTAGCGCTAGCCTTTTAAGCTAGAGACTGGTGATTACCGACCACCCTTAGCGACATGCCTCAGCTCCTTCCAACACCCTGATTTGGTACGCTACTCTTTGCTTGAGTAGTATTCTTAGGATTATTCCCTAAAAAAGTAATAACTCACACCTTTCCATACGAACCCGCATCACTTAAACCACAGAAGTTAGAGAAAACCCCCTGAAACTGGCCCTGAGCGTAAGCTTTTTTGATCAATTTATAAGCACAACTTACCTAGGGATTCCCTTAATTGCAATTGCACTAACATTCCCTGCCATCCTCTATCCAACACCCACAACCCGATGACTAAATAATCGACTTTTAACCTTACAAAGCGCATTCATCAACCGCTTCACTCATCAACTCCTACTACCCCTAAATGTAGGCGGACATAAATGAGCAACCATCCTGGCTTCACTAATAATCTTCTTAATCTCCTTAAATATATTAGGCCTTCTCCCATACACCTTCACCCCAACTGCTCAACTATCCCTTAACTTAGGATTTGCAGTCCCCCTTTGAATGGCTACAGTAATTATTGGTATGCGAAACCAACCAAACCATGCATTAGGTCATCTCCTACCAGAAGGCACCCCAAACCTCCTAATTCCAATACTAATTGTCATCGAAACAATTAGCCTATTCATCCGACCCCTCGCTCTAGGAGTTCGATTAACTGCTAACTTAACGGCCGGGCATCTCTTGATTCAATTAATTTCAACAGCTGCCTTTGTTCTCCTACCAATAATGCCGACCGTAGCTATCATTACGTCAGTAGTCCTAGTCCTTCTAACACTACTAGAAGTCGCTGTTGCAATAATCCAAGCCTACGTATTCGTACTCCTACTCACTCTTTACCTACAAGAAAACATCTAATGGCACATCAAGCACATGCATATCATATAGTCGACCCAAGCCCTTGGCCCCTAACAGGCGCAGTTGCTGCTCTACTAATAACATCAGGACTTGCAATCTGGTTCCACTTCCACTCTACCACACTTATGGTTTTAGGAACTATCCTCCTCCTTCTAACAATATATCAATGATGACGAGACATTGTACGAGAGGGTACATTCCAAGGCCACCACACACCCCCAGTACAAAAAGGACTTCGATATGGTATAATTTTATTTATCACATCAGAAGTATTCTTCTTCCTAGGCTTCTTCTGAGCCTTCTACCACTCAAGCCTTGCCCCCACCCCCGAACTAGGAGGTTGCTGACCCCCTACAGGTATTATCACACTAGACCCCTTCGAAGTTCCCCTACTCAACACAGCTGTCCTTCTCGCCTCAGGAGTAACAGTTACTTGAGCTCATCACAGCATTATAGAAGGTGAACGAAAACAAGCCATTCAATCACTAACACTAACCATCCTCTTAGGCTTCTACTTCACATTCCTTCAAGCCATAGAATACTACGAAGCCCCTTTCACAATCGCAGACGGTGTTTACGGCTCAACCTTCTTCGTAGCAACTGGCTTCCACGGCCTGCACGTTATTATTGGCTCTACCTTCCTAGCTGTTTGTCTCCTACGACAAGTTCAATATCACTTCACATCTGAACATCACTTTGGATTCGAAGCAGCTGCATGATACTGACACTTCGTAGACGTTGTCTGACTCTTCCTATATATCTCCATCTACTGATGAGGCTCATAATCTTTCTAGTACTAACGTTAGTACAAGTGACTTCCAATCACATAGTCTTGGTTAAAATCCAAGGAAAGATAATGAATCTAGTATCGACCGTCATTTCTATTGCTATAGCACTATCAATTGCTTTAGCCATCCTATCCTTCTGACTCCCCCTAATAAACCCAGATCACGAAAAACTATCCCCCTACGAATGCGGCTTTGACCCCCTAGGATCAGCCCGACTCCCCTTCTCCCTTCGATTCTTCCTTGTCGCTATTCTATTTCTTCTCTTCGACCTAGAAATTGCCCTCCTTCTACCACTCCCTTGAGGAGATCAACTCACATCCCCAACGCTGACATTTTTATGAGCCTCAATTGTCCTAGCCCTCCTCACCCTGGGCCTAATCTACGAATGAATCCAAGGAGGCCTAGACTGAGCTGAATAGATAATTAGTCTAAAAAAAACACTTGATTTCGGCTCAAACACTTATGGTTAAAATCCATAATTATCTTATGACCCCCGTTCACTTCGCTTTCTCATCAGCCTTTATACTAGGCCTTACAGGCCTAGCATTCCACCGAACCCATCTTCTCTCCGCCCTTCTATGCCTAGAGGGAATGATGCTATCCTTATTTATTGCCCTCTCCCTCTGAACCCTCCAACTAAACTCCACAAGCTTTTGTACAGCCCCAATACTACTACTGGCTTTTTCAGCCTGTGAAGCAAGTGCAGGGCTCGCCCTACTAGTAGCAACAGCCCGAACTCACGGAACCGACCGCCTCCAAAGCCTTAACCTACTACAATGCTAAAAATCCTCATCCCAACCCTCATATTAGTCCCAACAGCTTGATTAACCCCCTCTAAATGGCTTTGACCCACAACTCTTGCCCACAGTATAGTAATTGCACTATTTAGCCTCTCCTGATTAAAAAATACCATAGAAACAGGCTGATCTACTATTAGCCCTTTCATAGCAACAGACCCCCTATCTACCCCTCTCCTGGTTCTCACATGTTGATTGCTTCCCCTAATAATTTTAGCAAGCCAGAACCACACGGCAACAGAACCAGTCAATCGCCAGCGAATGTACATCACACTTCTAACATCCCTGCAAATCTTCCTTATCCTAGCTTTCGGCGCAACCGAAGTAATCATGTTTTATGTAATATTTGAAGCCACACTCATCCCAACACTAATTATTATTACTCGTTGAGGAAATCAAACAGAACGACTTAATGCAGGCGTTTATTTCTTATTCTACACCCTAGCAGGCTCCCTTCCACTTCTAGTCGCCCTGCTACTTCTACAAAACCACACTGGAACCCTGTCCTTATTCACCCTTCCATTCTCCCCCTCCCTCAACCTTTCATCCTATGCTGATAAACTCTGATGAGCAGGATGTCTCCTAGCATTCCTTGTTAAAATACCACTATACGGCGTTCATCTCTGACTACCAAAAGCACACGTTGAAGCCCCTGTTGCAGGATCCATGGTACTTGCAGCAGTCCTATTAAAACTAGGAGGATACGGAATGATACGAATAATAATCATACTAGACCCCCTCACAAAAGAACTATCCTACCCCTTCTTAATCTTTGCATTATGAGGAGTAATCATAACAGGCTCTATCTGTCTCCGCCAAACCGATCTCAAATCTCTCATTGCTTACTCCTCAGTAAGCCACATAGGCCTAGTAGTAGGAGGCATCCTAATTCAAACCCCCTGGGGATTTGCAGGTGCACTAATCCTTATAATTGCCCACGGATTAACATCCTCCGCCCTATTCTGCTTAGCTAATACAAACTATGAACGAACACACAGCCGAACTATGCTCCTAGCACGAGGCCTGCAAATCGTCCTACCCTTAATAACAACATGATGATTTATTGCCAGTCTCGCCAACCTGGCCCTCCCCCCACTACCTAACCTTATGGGAGAACTAATAATTATTACCTCCCTATTCAACTGATCCTGATGAACACTAGCACTAACAGGAGCAGGCACACTCATCACCGCTAGCTACTCTCTCTATATATTTTTAATAACTCAACGAGGCCCCCTCCCTTCACATATTATTGCTCTCGACCCATCCCATTCACGAGAACATCTTTTAATGGCCCTCCATCTCCTCCCCCTACTTCTCCTCATTTTTAAACCCGAACTAATCTGAGGATGAACAGGCTGTAGATATAGTTTGAACAAAAACAATAGATTGTGGTTCTGAAAATAGGGGTTAGAGTCCTCTTATCCACCGAGAAAGGTCCGCACGACAGATGGATCCTGCTAAATTTCATATTATTCCCCGGTTGAACTCCGGGGCTTTACTCGTAACCCCCTGCTTCTAAAGGATAATAGTTCATCCGTTGGTCTTAGGAACCAAAAACTCTTGGTGCAACTCCAAGTAGCAGCTATGCACCCTACTCCTGTAATTATAACATCAAGCTTAATTATCATCTTCTCCCTACTAATCTACCCTGTTCTTTCGACCCTGAACCCCCAACCCCAAAAAGACGACTGAGCCCTCTCACACGTAAAAACCGCAGTAAAACTGGCATTTTTTGTCAGCCTTCTCCCCCTCTTCCTCTTCCTTAATGAAGGAGCAGAAACAATTATTACATCATGAAACTGAATAAACACCATAACCTTCGATGTTAATATCAGCTTTAAATTCGACCACTACTCCGTTATTTTTACACCAATCGCCCTATACGTAACATGATCAATTCTAGAGTTTGCATCCTGATATATGCACGCCGACCCATATATAAACCGATTCTTCAAATACCTTTTAGTTTTCCTCATCGCAATAATTATCCTAGTAACAGCAAACAACTTATTCCAACTCTTCATTGGCTGAGAAGGTGTAGGAATCATATCTTTCCTGCTCATCGGATGATGATACGGCCGAGCAGATGCAAACACCGCAGCCCTACAAGCAGTTGTATATAACCGAGTGGGAGACGTCGGATTAATCTTTGCAATAGCATGAATAGCAACCAATCTTAACTCCTGAGAAATACAACAAGTGTTCATCACCGCTAAAGACTTCGACCTTACCTTCCCACTACTAGGACTAATCGTAGCTGCCACAGGAAAATCCGCCCAATTCGGACTCCACCCGTGACTCCTTTCTGCCATAGAAGGCCCTACACCAGTCTCTGCACTACTACACTCCAGCACTATGGTCGTTGCAGGTATCTTCCTCCTAGTACGAATAAGCCCACTTTTAGAAAATAACCAAACTGCTCTAACTATCTGCCTATGTCTTGGTGCTCTAACCACCCTATTCACTGCCACATGCGCCCTTACCCAAAATGACATTAAAAAGATCGTCGCATTCTCAACCTCAAGCCAGCTAGGCCTAATAATAGTAACAATTGGGCTAAACCAACCCCAACTAGCCTTCCTCCACATCTGCACCCACGCCTTCTTCAAAGCCATACTATTCCTTTGCTCCGGCTCAATTATCCACAGCCTTAACGACGAACAAGATATTCGAAAAATGGGAGGAATACACCACCTCACCCCATTCACCTCCACCTGTCTAACCATTGGAAGCCTCGCCCTCACAGGAACACCCTTCCTAGCAGGCTTCTTCTCTAAAGATGCTATTATTGAAGCCCTCAACACCTCAAACCTAAACGCCTGAGCCCTTACCCTCACCCTCCTAGCCACCTCTTTCACAGCTATCTACAGCTTACGTGTAGTCTTCTTCGTATCAATAGGACACCCCCGATTTAACACATTCTCACCCATCAACGAAAATAACCGTGCAGTCATTAATCCCATCAAACGACTAGCTTGAGGAAGCATTATCGCCGGTCTCCTAATCACAACCAACATACTCCCATTAAAAACACCAGTTATATCAATACCTATTCTACTAAAACTTGCCGCCCTGACCGTTACAATCCTAGGACTACTTATTGCCCTAGAACTTGCATCCTTAACAAGCAAACAATTTAAACCCGCCCCTCACCTAACCACTCATCACTTCTCTAATATACTAGGCTTTTTCCCAATAATCATCCACCGACTCCCGCCTAAAATAAACCTAATACTAGGCCAAACAATTGCCAGCCAAATGATTGATCAAACTTGATTAGAAAAAGTAGGCCCCAAAGGCACAGCTTCACTCAACACCCCTCTAATTACAGCAACAAGCAATACCCAACAAGGCCTTGTAAAAACATACCTTATCCTATTCCTAGTCACTCTTGCACTCACCATTATTGCCCTCTCCATTTAAACGGCCCGAAGAGCGCCCCGATTTAAACCCCGAGTTAACTCCAACACAACAAACAAGGTCAAAAGTAAGACCCCTGCACCAACAACCAACATTCAACCCCCCTCAGAATACATGACAGCTACTCCCCCGTTATCAGCACGAAAAATGTAAAAGGGTCCTCATTCATCAGCTGACCCAGAGAAGGCACCGGACCACTGTTCCCGAAAAGTACTCGAAACTAATAGTAAAGACACAACATACATCAACATGTACCCCATAACTGAACGATCCCCTCAAGTCTCAGGAAAAGGCTCAGCAGCCAATGCTGCCGAATATGCAAATACTACCAGCATCCCCCCTAGGTAAATAAGAAAAAGAATTAATGCCAAGAAAGGGCTTCCATATTGCACTAATACTCCACACCCCATCCCTGCAACCATCACTAATCCTAACGCACCAAAATATGGAGATGGATTAGAAGCTACCGCAATCAGCCCTACGATTATCCCCGTCAGACAAACTATCATCATGAAACACATAATTCTTGCCCGGGTTTTCACCAGAACTTATGGTTTGAAAAACCATCGTTGTTATTCAACTACAAAAACCCTAATGGCAAGCCTCCGCAAAACACACCCACTACTAAAAATTGCGAACGACGCTTTAGTCGACCTACCCGCACCTTCCAACATCTCAGTCTGATGAAACTTCGGTTCGCTTCTTGGATTATGTTTAATCTCACAAATCCTCACAGGACTATTCCTAGCTATACACTACACCTCTGATATCGCCACAGCCTTCTCATCCGTCGCTCACATCTGTCGAGATGTTAACTACGGCTGACTCATCCGTAACATGCATGCTAACGGGGCCTCCTTCTTCTTTATCTGCATCTACGCCCACATCGGACGGGGACTTTACTATGGCTCATATCTTTACAAAGAAACTTGAAATATCGGCGTTATTCTTCTACTCTTAGTTATGATAACAGCCTTCGTAGGCTATGTCCTTCCCTGAGGACAAATATCATTCTGAGGTGCTACAGTCATTACCAATCTTCTATCTGCAATCCCGTACATTGGTAATACCCTAGTACAATGAATCTGAGGAGGCTTCTCGGTAGACAACGCAACCCTAACCCGGTTCTTTGCCTTCCACTTCCTCTTCCCCTTTGTAATTGCGGCCGCCACCTTCCTCCACTTGATTTTCCTACACGAAACAGGCTCAAACAATCCTCTAGGTCTTAACTCAGATGCAGATAAAATTTCTTTCCACCCCTACTTCTCATACAAAGATCTTCTAGGATTTGCAGCCTTACTTATCGCACTTACATCATTAGCTCTCTTCACACCCAACCTACTGGGAGACCCAGACAACTTCACCCCAGCCAACCCACTCGTTACTCCCCCACATATTAAGCCCGAATGATACTTCCTATTTGCCTATGCCATTCTCCGATCAATCCCAAACAAACTAGGCGGTGTATTAGCTCTCCTAGCTTCTATCCTAGTACTTATGCTTGTCCCCATTCTGCACACCTCTAAACAACGAGCGCTAACCTTCCGGCCCATCACCCAATTCCTTTTCTGAACCCTAATTGCAGACGTACTAATTCTTACCTGGATTGGAGGCATGCCTGTAGAACACCCTTTCATTGTAATTGGACAAGTTGCGTCCTTGCTATATTTCTCCCTATTCCTAATTCTTATACCTTTAGCAGGATGGGCAGAAAACAAAATATTAGCATGACGCTGTACTAGTAGTTCAGGGCTTAGAACGCCGGTCTTGTAAACCGGATGCCGGAGGTTAAAATCCTCCCTAGTACTCAAAGAGAAGAGATTTTAACTCTCACCGCTAACTCCCAAAGCTAGAATTCTAAACTAAACTACTCTTTGACATATATGTATATACACCATACATTTATATTAACCTATAATATATAATATATTAGTACATTAAATTAATTATTCACCAAAATAAAGGTTTAACTGCTAAACCCATTAAAAGATTAAGAAACAATAACTTTAAAAAACCATTAGATATACTGGGTAATTATCACGATCGAAAAACAAAAACCATAATCATAATAATTTACATTACAATATTTCAAAAAATTGGTTAAAATAAGTGAATGATTCAACAAGAACTCCAAAGGCCAAACTCAGACCTTGACCCAACATTCAATTATACTTCAAATAGAATGCACAGTAAGAACCTACCATCAGTTGACAGTCTGAATGTCAACGGTTATTGAAGGTGAGGGACAATTATTCGTGGGGGTTTCACAATTTGAACTATTCCTGGCATTTGGTTCCTACTTCAGGTCCACAAATTGATTTATTCCTTCCACTTTCATCGACGCTTGCATAAGTTAATGGTGTCAATCATTCGACTCGTTACCCAGCAAGCCGAGCGTTCACTCCAGAGGGTAGGGGGTTCCTTTTTTCTCTTTTTCCTTTCAATAGACATTTCACAGTGTAAGTAATCTAATATAAAAGGTGGAACACATCCTCTGCCCGCGCGAATGTTGTGCGTGGTGGAAAGAATTTAATTTGTGAATTGCATAACTGATTTCAAGAGCATAATTGATTGATTTTACTCGAAAGATCTCCAGGATACCCCCGGGGGTTCTTTTCTCCTTAAACCCCCCTACCCCCCTAAACTCCTGAAGTATCTAACACTCCTGTAAACCCCCCTGGAAACAGGAAAACCTCAAGCAATAAGTCTGTAAGCCCAAAATGTGCTGATTTAAAATATTATAATATTAAATTT